ATTCCATTCGGAATCCTTTGCTTTATCAAAGCGACGGACTTCTAAATTCTCATAGGGCCCCCCCGGAATTCCTTCCAGAGCCTGTTGAATAATTTTTATGGATTCCGCCATTTCACTGATTCGTACTAAATAACGAGCTAATGAGTCTCCTTCTTTTTGCCATTGGACTTCCCAATCGAATTCATCGTAACACTCATAATGATCAACTTTACGAAGATCCCATTGCATTCCGGAAGCTCGTAGCATTGGTCCTGATAAACCCCAATTTATTGCTTCCTCTCCACCAATAATGCCCACTCCTTCAACTCGTTCCAAAAAAATGGGATTCCGCGTAATAAGCTTTTGATATTCAACAACTCCTGTTAAAGAATAATCGCAGAAATCAAAACATTTATCTATCCAGCCATGAGGTAGATCAGCAGCTACTCCCCCGATACGGAAATAATTATGCATCATTCGCATACCTGTGGCAGCTTCGAATAGATCATATAGCAATTCCCTCTCTCTGAAAATATAGAAGAAAGGAGTCTGTGCACCGATATCCGCCATAAAAGGCCCAAGCCATAACAAATGAGAAGCTATACGACTCAACTCCAGCATAATGACTCTGATATAGCTGGCTCTTTTAGGTACTTGAATATTTCCCAATTGTTCTGGTGCATTTACCGTTATTGCCTCTGTGAACATAGTAGCTAAATAATCCCAACGTGTTACGTAAGGTAGATACTGTATAATTGTTCGGTTTTCCGCAATTTTTTCCATCCCTCTGTGTAAATAACCCAATACGGGTTCACAATCAATAACATCTTCACCATCTAGAGTAACGATGAGTCGAAGAACACCATGCATTGATGGGTGGTGAGGACCCATATTGACTATCATGAAGTCTTTTCTTATATCCGGTACAGTCATATGTTTTCTTCCCCGATTCATTATTTCATGAATTGCTGAAAACGAAACGAGGTTCATCAAAATTCAAGATCTAATAAAGCAAATAATTCAAACGAATTTTCAAATTAACGAGTTTTTGGTTCCCGAATATCCAACTGACCAATTAATTCTTTATAACGTACTCTATTTTTCTTTGACAAATAAGCCAGTATACGTTGACGTTTTCCCAGAATTTTCCGCAGACCTCTCTGAGATAAATAGTCTTTTCTGTGCAATTCCAAATGTGAAGTAAGTCTCCGTATCTTATTGGTGAAACTGAATACTTGAAATTCAACAGACCCTTTGTTTTTTTCTTTTTCTTCTTGCGGAATAACTGAGATGAATGAATTTTTTACCATAAAAAGAATTCTTCTCTCTCTCTCTTTTTTTTCTTTCTTTTCCACAGATATGGATTTTACCGATCAGGAATAATAATAATGCCAGTCATTTAGATCTGGTACACACAATAAAATAATCTGGATTTATTCATAGACTACTTTCTATCGAATCCAATTGAAAATTGGATTCGATAGAAGGAGATGGTACATTTCTACACCCACAAAAGGGAATGATTGGGACTTAAGAAAATTCTGCCGATTCATTCCTAGATCCAATTGATATGATACATCATTGAATCAGTATCATGTATCAGAATCTAATGTAATACAACGTGTGTGTACATTTGTATACCTTTATATACCGGATATGACACGTGATATAGATATATAGGAAATCCACCATCAACTAATTCTGACTCGTGGATACATATGTATCCTTGACATACTGAAACGACTGCCATTATTGGTATCAAACCAGTAGCGATTCATACAAGCTAAATCTTCTAATCGATAATTGGGCCAAAGAAACAATTTTAATTGGATAAATTTATTTATATCTGTATCAAAATGCTTGTCCTCATCCAAAAATTGCACACAGTTCCTTACGCTGTTGCGATTGAAAAATAATGAATTTCTATTCACAACATTCTCATTCTCGGAATTCAAACAAATTAGAATTCTCAATTCTCTACGACGTCTAGGAGATGGAATATTTTCAGGAACAAGCAAAGCATAATTATTTTCATCTCCATTCACAAGTACCTTTCCATGTTGTGCAATGGATCTATCTAAATAATCTTCATCAACATATTTTTTTTCTCGGCATATTCGATTAGTTTGGTACTTATTCTTATGGACCAATGAAATACTTATGGTTTGATACATAATCCATTGTCCATCCCATTTTATAGACAGACGAACCGGTTCGATAATCAATATTCCCCTTTTTATCAATTCTGTAAGAGTTAGATCCTTCTGAATCAGCATTACATCCAGGCGCATTTCTCCTCTTTGAATAGAGGATATAGCAATTTCCCTTGGATTTATCAGCCTAAGCAGGAGACAATATACCTTGATATTATTGATCATTCTTTGATTCAAAGGATCATCCCATCTCAATTGAAAAAGCAAATACCTTTTCAGGAAGAAATCTAGTTCCGCTTCCTTATTGCTCTTGGATTGTCTTTTCTTTCTACGTTTTTTAATGTCTGATTCCGCGGAATCTTTTTCAAGATCTTTTTGTCGGTTTCGTGGATCTGATCCAAGATTCCCTTGACCCAGCTGTTCTTTTTCTTCTTGATTTCGATTCTCTAATTCAAGATATTCTTTTTGATTAGATGATAGACGAAGATCCTTTTTTTGATTTCTGTTAATGTTTTTATTTTCACTAACGTTTTCATTTCCATTCAAATTGAAAATAAGTAATTTGATTGGTATGATCCACGGTTTAATCTTATATGCATCATAAAGTAGCACAAATTCTGAGAAGAACCAGGGTTCTAGATTCGATATGGGACGATGTAGCATTTCTTCATTCATTCCCATCCAATCAAAAAAAAAGGTTTTTTTTTGATTGGATGGGTTGATTTCTTGATGAATCGTGAGATAAAAAAGATCTTTCTTATCAATTATTTGATAATCATTAGTCCCAGTCTTAGTATTTTTATTAATGTTGGTTCCAGTATCTATATCGGTCCAAATCTCAATATCGATATTCTTTCTAAGAAAAAAATTGAGAATTCTCCACCCCAAATATTTTCTATCCGGATTTTTCCCCGTATCAATAATAGACCCTTCCCCTAGATAATCATTAATAGCTATACCCCCGGGTACATAAAATGATTCGGGTTTAGGCATGTTGTAATTATATGGAATCTCTCGGTCTCCATTTACTTGGAATGGCGATCCATAAATATATGAGTCCTTCCTGTCTTCATAATGAATATATTTATGTGATAAAAGATCATATCTGTAGTGTTTTTTAAATTTTTCTTTTTGACTCGGTAATGAGTTCACTACATAATTATTTTGTTTCTCGTAATGAATTAATTGGTCTTTTTCTTTTTCATATGAATCTTTTTTTGAGTCTTTATTTTGAATCATACGACGTTGATTGACTCTATTTCGCCATTTTTGCGGTACTAATTTAGACCATCTAGTCTGAGATAAATTGTATTGATAATGACCCCTTAACCAATTTTTCCATTCATTCATTCCAGAATTCGGAAGTTTCTTAGACCTTGATTTGGCATCCAATATTCCTCGTGTCCCAAAATGGTTCTTTATTCTATCCTTAAGAAAAAGATATGCTCCGCGATATTGAAGTACAGATCTCAAGTAATACTTATTAATAATTTGGATTTGTGATAAATTGTAAAATACATATGCTTGGGACAAGGAAGATAAGTCACAATAAATCTGTGATTTCTTATTACTAATATTAGAAAGAGACTTTTTTATAGTCGAAATAAAGTGAATTGCATTTTGATTTGTTTCATCAATTCCTTCTTTATTTCTTTCATCATTGTAAATGTCTTTGTCGATAATTTTTTTTGTTGATTCAAATTCAAGGAAAAGTTGTGCATTTATTCTGGGAATATTAATGTTACATAGAAAGATATCCATATAGATTCTTTCAATGAAAGATTTCATAAAATAGTGCCATTTACGTATTAATCGGGCGCCTCCTCTTTTTGATATCTGCCAAATGTGTTTCTGTGATTCCGATCTTTTATCATCACAACCTGTCTCGTTAGGACTAATCTTTCTATTTGGAGTTAGAAATATTTTTCTCTTGTCTTTTGTAATCCTTTCTATTTTATTTCGGATTGTGGTTGTCCTATCAGCCAGATCCTTCATTTTTTTTTCTGTCAGTGAATAATTTGTCCAATCCACAGATCTAATTCGAATGATCGATTCATGGTTAATCTTATTACTAATTATAGAATCTTTTCTATTTTCATTCGGTTCATATACTTTCCTCAATCCAAATAAGAAAATTGGATTTACTTTTGCAAACTCTTTTATTATTCTTTTTATAAATAGAACTGTTTTGAGAATCCATCTTGTTTTTTCTTTTAAGACCCTTAGAAACCATTTTTTTCTTTCTCCTAAAGCTCTTAGAACTAGAAAACATTTCTTTTTCACTTTTCTAATTTTTTTTTCGAGTTCTTTCCAAATGGGGTCAAAAAAGGAAGGTCCTTTTCGGGGAGAACCAAAAGGTAGTTCAGTTTCCATCCCCCAGACTGTTAAAAAACCAAAATTTTCTTTTTTTCCTTTCTTTTTCATTCGATCTCTATGATCGAATCGTAGCTTAGATCTGTGCCAAGGTTTCAGACAGAAAGGAAATAGGATCTTTATTTGAATACCGTCTGTTAGCCAGTCTTTCGGAAATTCTGTTTCTGATAATTGAACACCATTATAGGTGCATTTAACATGCATTTCTCTATTCCACTCCTTCCAATCCTCGTACCACTCGGGGAATTGAAATAATAACATACGGCCGAAATTTTTAGCTATTATCAATGAAGGCAATACGATGTATTTTCTAAGAATCGATTGTGTTACTAACATAGAACCTCTTATTGCTTGAGCAAATATAATAGTATCCCAATTTTCTGCTATTGCTATCCGTTCATTCTCTTCCTTTTTCTCTTCCTTTGTTTTTTCCTTTTCTTTTGCCTCTTTTTCCTCAGAATCCGAAGTTTTTAATTCCGGACCTTTCCCCACCCA